GAATGGAGTTCCTTCTTCCATTCTATTCTATTCACTGGTACTGATCAGTCATACTGGAAGCAGTTTTCTTGCTTTTTTGTGTCAGCTCATGATCTAAACGAGTCGCACATACACCCTAGTACATGTTCCTCGACGCTGAGGACATCCCCGAAGAGCAGGGGATTTCGTGACATTTCGAATGGGCTGTCTTGTATTTCTAATAAGTTGTTTAATAGTTGGCATGTTGAGTCATATACATAATGGGCTGGTTTAGATTGATCCTAACCGGATTTTTTATTTATATAGTAAACTCGGAGATAAAATCTCAAATCACAGATTTGCACAAAATCCATTTTTTTCATTCAACTGCTACAAGATCAACAATTCCATAAGTTTGGGCTTCTGTTGCTGACATAAAAACATCTCTTTCCATGTCTTCAGATACAACCCATAAAGGTTTGTGCGTCCTTTGTACATAAACCCTTGTGAGGGTTTCGCGTAGTTTCAGCAGTTCTTCCGCTTCCAGGATAAATTCTCCCGTTTGTGCCTCATAAAAAGAACTAGCAGGTTGATGGATCATTACCCTGATAATAGGAGGTTTTTCTATCTGGTGTGATGAAAGAAACAGAAAAGAAAGATAAAGAATAATAGGAAAAGGATAGAATTGAACAACCGTACGGGCATTATCTTTTATGCATTGCATACGGCTCTATAATCAAATTGACCCCTAACTTTTCCATTCAAGAAAGATAAAAATAGAATCTATCAGCCCCAGACGGGTAAATGATCAAAATGCCACCCTTCTTTTTTTCGGAGGAGTTCAAAAATACTATGATGGCTCCGTTGCTTTCTATTTTAAAATGGATTCTTCTTTTTTTGTCTTTGATTCAGCAATCCCAAAGTTTCTTTTTGAGCCAATCAAAAAAAGAAAATTTTGGTTTTTTCGCACTCTTTTTTTTATAACTTAAATATTGTTAAGAGCCCGTCGGTGTAAAAACAAACAAGTTTGTGACGCTGAATTGGACTTCCGATAGATAAGAGAAAGTCGGAAATATCTTTTTTATCTCATACTACTCTCTCGATACATAATCAAATCTTTTGAAAAAAAAAATACAAAATTTTTCATATCGAATTCGAAGTGCCATGCTATTATTACTTAATATTCATACGGCGAAGGCATAGTTTTCTTTTTTCTCTCAAATAAAAAAACTTCATTGGCGCCAAGCGTGAGGGAATGCTAGACGTTTGGTAATTTCTCCTCCAACCAGAATAAAAGATCCCATTGACGCGGCCAATCCAATGCATATTGTATGGACCTCTGGTCGTACAAATTGCATAGTATCATAAATGGCTATTCCGGGTATTACCCATCCACCAGGGGAGTTTATAAACAAATACAGATCTTTAGTCTCATCCTCGATACTGAGATATACCATAAGACCAATAAGTTGATTCGAGATCTCGCTATCAACCTCTTGGCCTAAAAAAAGTAATCTTTCTCGATAAAGTCGGTTGAGTAGGATAAAATTGTATCCCTTACGAACCGTACATGCACCTTTTGATGCATACGGTTCAAAAAAATTGCGAAGAAAAGAATCAATGTATAGATTCCAGTCCTCTTTCTTTTTCGGGTTTTTCTAATTTTTTAATGAAAGGGCTTTTTCTTCGATTTTTCAATAAAGATGAATTTTGATTTCTTCTTTGATAATAGAAAAAAGGGTAAATAAACTTATCGAATTAACTTCTCATTGATGTATTCTTTCATCGAAATTCAATCCAAATCACGATGGTATTTTCTTGTTCCTGAATGGGTCTCTTTCATCTTTTTAGGTTTATGCTCTACTCCGGGTGAAGATTCGCCCGATTTTGATTTGCACATATAGGACAAATCTTCCCATCACCATTTCTTTTTGTTATGACTTTACAAAAAATCATTTATGATACACATAGTAATCATAGATATATTACCAATTGGGTTTTTTTCTAAACGGAGCCTGGATACTTCATTTTTTTCGTCCAGCCAAAGCCAACCATAAATTATTCTAATTGAATTCTATGAATTCCCCCAAATAATGCATTTAATTGCACTTCACGCTCCAATTTTTCGATGATTCAATTTCTCTTTCTTGGGTGAAACAGAGGATATCTCGGTCGGGGGAGAGAATGGGGAAATCCCATATGACCCAATATATCTGACAAGTCGCACTATACGTCAACCCAAGATGCATCTTCCTCTCCAGGACTTCGGAAAGGTACTTTTGGAACACCAATAGGCATGGATTGAAAGAAAAAAGAACTAAATACTATATTTCACTTTGATGTGGAAACGTAACAATATGGTTTTATTGTCTTTATAATATTGGCTTTATCATATTTATTTTATCGATAGATTAGAAAAATTTAGAAAGAAAGAAAAAATAAATAAAGGAAATTTTTACGAATAGATCCTTCTAATGATAAATGAAGGATGGACATATTTTCTCATAGAAAATGGTATCAATCCACCATTGCATATTGGTACTTATCGAGTATAGAATAAATCTGCTTCTCTTTGTTCTTACGAACAGAATTCTTCCATTATTACGAATAGAATATAGAATCAATATTAACCTAACCCTTGTTAGGAAATAATCCCCTCAACAGGGGAAGTCTATAGGATAGTCATAGTATAATTTTTTCCAATGCAATAAAGTTACGTAGTGTCTATTTTTCTTCGATAAAGGGGTATTTTCCATGGGTTTGCCTTGGTATCGTGTTCATACCGTTGTATTGAATGATCCCGGCCGGTTGCTTTCCGTTCATATAATGCATACAGCTCTGGTTGCTGGTTGGGCGGGCTCGATGGCTCTGTATGAATTAGCAGTTTTTGATCCTTCTGACCCTATTCTTGATCCAATGTGGAGACAGGGTATGTTCGTTATACCCTTCATGACTCGTTTAGGAATAACCAATTCATGGGGGGGTTGGAGTATCACAGGAGGAACTGTAACGAATCCGGGAATTTGGAGTTACGAAGGTGTAGCTGGGGCGCATATTGTGTTTTCTGGCTTATGCTTTTTGGCAGCTATCTGGCATTGGGTCTATTGGGATCTAGAAATATTTTCTGATGAACGTACAGGAAAACCCTCTTTGGATTTGCCCAAGATCTTTGGAATTCATTTATTTCTCTCCGGGGTGGCTTGCTTTGGTTTTGGTGCATTTCATGTAACAGGTCTGTACGGTCCTGGAATATGGGTATCCGATCCTTATGGACTAACGGGAAGAGTACAGCCTGTAAATCCGTCGTGGGGCGTGGAAGGTTTTGATCCTTTTGTTCCGGGAGGAATAGCTTCTCATCATATTGCAGCAGGTACACTGGGCATATTAGCGGGTCTATTCCATCTTAGCGTTCGACCGCCACAACGTCTATACAAAGGATTACGTATGGGAAATATTGAAACCGTACTCTCCAGTAGTATCGCGGCTGTCTTTTTTGCAGCTTTTATTGTTGCTGGAACTATGTGGTATGGTTCAGCAACTACTCCCATCGAATTGTTTGGTCCCACTCGTTATCAATGGGATCAGGGTTATTTCCAGCAAGAGATATATCGAAGAGTTAGCGCCGGGCTAGCCGAAAATCAAAGTTTATCAGAAGCCTGGTCTAAAATTCCTGAAAAATTAGCTTTTTATGATTATATCGGCAATAATCCGGCAAAAGGAGGATTATTCAGGGCAGGCTCAATGGATAACGGAGATGGAATAGCGGTAGGATGGTTAGGACACCCTATCTTTAGAGATAAAGAAGGGCGTGAGCTTTTTGTACGTCGTATGCCCACTTTTTTTGAAACATTTCCAGTCGTTTTGGTAGACGGCGACGGGATTGTTAGAGCTGATGTTCCTTTTAGAAGGGCAGAATCCAAGTATAGTGTTGAACAGGTAGGTGTAACCGTTGAGTTCTATGGTGGCGAACTTAATGGAGTCAGTTATAGTGATCCTGCTACTGTGAAAAAATATGCTAGACGTGCTCAATTGGGTGAAATTTTTGAATTAGATCGTGCGACTTTGAAATCCGATGGTGTTTTTCGTAGCAGTCCAAGGGGTTGGTTTACTTTTGGTCATGCTTCGTTTGCTTTGCTCTTCTTCTTCGGACACATTTGGCATGGTGCTAGAACCTTGTTCAGAGATGTTTTTGCCGGCATTGACCCAGATTTGGATGCTCAAGTAGAGTTTGGAGCATTCCAAAAACTTGGGGATCCAACTACAAGAAGACAGGCAGTCTGATACAAGACCACTTTGGTATCTTTTCCCTCTATTTCCTTTTTTGGGGGAATTTTACATAGAGCATCGGAGTTAATTTGAATCGCCGCTTTTTTGATTCTTGCTCTTTCGAGATGATTCCCAAAAAGAAAATAAAAAAAACGAACAAGTAGGAAAGCTATAATTGTAAACCACGATCAAATTTATGGAAGCATTGGTTTATACATTCCTTTTAGTCTCGACTCTAGGGATAATTTTTTTCGCTATTTTTTTTCGAGAACCGCCTAAAGTTCCAACTAAAAAGTAAAATGATTTTTCATTATCTCAATTGAAGTAATGAGCCTCCCAGCATTGGGAGGCTCATTACTTCAACTAGTCCCCGTGTTCCTCGAATGGATCTCTTAGTTGTTGAGAAGGTTGCCCAAAAGCGGTATATAAGGCGTACCCGGTAAAACTTACAAGTAAACCAGATATAAAAATGGCGACTAGGGTTGCTGTTTCCATTATGATTATATAATTTCAAGACCCCAACGTATCTATCATAAGATCGTTTATTTACAACAGAATCGTATACAAAGTCAACAGATATCAATGAATAGAATAGGATTTATGGCTACACAAACTGTTGAGAACAAGGGTCCAAGACCAAGACAAACTACTGTAGGAAGTTTATTAAAACCATTGAATTCGGAATATGGGAAAGTAGCTCCCGGGTGGGGAACGACTCCATTGATGGGTGTCGCAATGGCTCTATTTGCGGTATTTCTATCTATTATTTTGGAGAT